CATAGAAATAGATTCGTTCAAGAAGGGCCCCAAAGGATGTTGGTCGTAAATGAGAAGATTGTTTATGGAGAAAGACGAAAATGGATTCGTATTCACATACATAAAAATTATATAACAAGAAAAAAAATCGTTGGTTTCTTTTTAGATTTCTTTTTGTTAAAAAATGAAAACTGGTTTTCTTTGTAGCAATAAGATTATTGCAATTACAATACTCGCGTAGAAAGAATCGTAATAAGTGCAAAGAAGGGGCATCTTTGACCCAATAGCGAAGCGTTTGAACCAAGATTTCCAGATGAACAGGGTAGGGTATTCGTATATCTAATAGAAAATGAAAATGTGAAAAATTGTCCTCTAAAAAAGGAAATATTGAATGAATTGATCGTAAATTATGAGATTTAAATATCCCTTTCCGTTCTTCAGAAGATATTAATCGCATAGAAAACGGAATTTCCACAATAAATGAAAATCCCTCTGATATCATTTTAGAATACAAATTTTTGTTGCGCCCAAAAAATGGATTTTGGCTAGAATCATTAGTAGAAGTAAGAAAATGATTCTGTTGATACATTCGAATAATTAACCGTTTCACAATAAGGAAACTCGACTTATTGTCATAACCCGTATTTTCGAACAAAATAGCTCGGTTTAAACTATGGTCATGGGCAAGTGCATAAATATATTCCTGAAAGATAAGTGGATATAGAAAGTTGGGTTGTTGAGATCTATCAAGCTGTAAATATCTTTGGATTTCTTCCATTTGAAATTCGATTTGAATCCAAGCTAGACGGTTTTGGGATTAGCAAATGATACATAGTGCGATAGAGTCAAAACAGGGTATTCTAGTAAGACTAGATACCTCGGAAACGGGTAAACTTATCAACAGATTCTCTATTTCTTCTTTTTTCCATTTTTGGATAAGATTCTAGGATAAGAAGATAAGAAAAGAAGGTGTTTCAAAATCTTTTATTTTTTCAACCTAATCGCTCTTTTGATTTCGGAAAAACTTAATTTATCAATATACTGTTCCTTTTACACACACATTTCCCTTTCATATTCATAAAAGGAGAATTAAAATAGTTAGGATTCATTGGAGAATCCCCCATTGGATCGGCACTAATATTTTTTTAACGTCTAATTAGATCAGGAAAAAATTCAAATTCAGAACGGAAGCTCGTTGCTTTGTCTTTCCTTATAGTTAATATAGTTAATTGAAGCCGCAGGGCCCTATCCATTTATTCATTCGACCCTATTTTTTTTTATTTTGTTCCATTCCAAGACTTCAAACGGGTTTTTGTACCGACCCGGTAAAAATGAAATACTGTCAGAACTCTCCATTAATACGACATGCTATTTTTTCCATTCATTCCCTTTCAGGATCAGTCGTGGTCTTCCAAACCTTACCGATGGTATGGACGAATCCTTTGCTTCATCCAAATGTGTAAAAGATCCTAGTCGCACTTAAAAGCCGAGTACTCTACCGTTGAGTTAGCAACCCGAAAAGAAGAAACCACGTATAGAAGATAATCTACGAATATAAAATATATGTATAATAAAAAAGAAGTGCATAAATACAATCGGAATTCAAAAAAATTAAACAATAAATTAAACAAAGAAATTAGACCAAGCAATTAAACCGTTGAGCTAACAAATCGAAAAAATGGATTTTCTAATGAATTCAGAACATAAAAAAATATATAGATCAGATGAAAATCTAAGAAATTCTCGGATAAAATTCGATTTAGATAAAGTTTAGATAAAGGAAAACAAAAAGACAAAAAAATGAAAATAGAGAGTCAAAATTTATGAGTGGATCCTTTTGTTATCCCCTTTTTTCAATCAACCAAAAAAGCTGCTGTATCAAAGAACCTGTCCAAGTAAAGTAAAAAACCAAACAAACCAAATAACTAGATCTAACTTCACTTATCATGATGAATTATATTTGTTCAATACACTGTTGTCAATATAAATGTTACGAAAAGAATAGAAAAAAAAGAAATTCAATTGAATTTCTTTTTTTTTTTCTATTTTGTTAGTTAAATTGAAAATAAAAATGAAAACCATCAAGTTTCAAGTTGTCGAGAATGTCTAAATTTTCTAGGATCAAGGAAATAAGGTTTTATCGTTATAGAACACAGGATTCGAAGAAAACAATGATAAATAGATACGAATAGAAGGGAAAAGGAAAAAGAGGGGGTAATAAGTAGAGAAAGGTTATCCAAAGTTAGATACAAAAAACTGCCCCCTTTCTTGTATTTGCTTAATTTAATTTCGTTTGATTAGGATAAAGTTCCTTAAAAACACCCACCCTTTTTAAAATATCCTGAACAGTTCCTGTAGGTTGAGCCCCTTTTTCAAGGAAATAGAGAATAGCAGGAACGTTTAAATAAGTTTGATTCTTTATCGGATCATAAAAACCTACTTTCTGAAGATCTTTTCCTTCTCTTCGAGATCGAACATCAATTGCAACGATTCGATAGACGACTCATTGAGATAGATGTAGATGAACAATACACCCCCCCTAGAAACGTATAGGAAGTTTTCTCCTCGTACGGCTCGAGAAAAAAAGAATTGGATTTGAAGTTTTATCTATGGTATGGAATTCGAATAAATTCCATAAATGATAAAAGGTTCTATAAAATCATCAAATCAATTAGACTGGGGTTTAAGTCTGTTTTTTCTTCTTCTTTCCTAAAAAAGAAAAAAAAAACCATTCTTACTCATAACTCAAGTTAGATAATTCTCCAAAAATTCAAAAGAGAATCTTTCGTTTATTGAGTAGTCTTTACCCCCTTTTTTGTTTGTCTCGGTTAAAAAATATTTGGATTCTTAAGTCTGGCCCCGTTAGTGAGACGATTAAAACGGTGTTTCCTTGTTCTGGGATCCTTTATCTTTGTTTTAAATCATTGGGTTTAGGCATTACTTCGGTGCTTCTTAATCCTTTCAAAATGGCAGCAACATACCCTTTTTTTTTTTATTTCCTTCTATCAAAGAATCCTACGGACACTAGATTCCCTCTTTTGATCGAAACGGTTTGATTAATTCCAACAAATTTTCCTTTTGAATTGTAAACTTGTTCGAATAGGATCCCTTCCATTTCTATATCGAAGATATATTCACGAAGTTGCTCCAATTTATTGATTTGCATTAACCCTAGATTCTTGTCCTGAGAAATGAATTAATACTTTCTACTCGAGCTCCATCGTGGACTATTTAGGTTACCAACGGATGTCGAAGCCAAGAGCATCTTCATTACTATAGAAATAGAAAATGGTGGATATAAGCAAGAATCCACAATGGATCATGTCCTTCAAGTCGCACGTTGCTTTCTACCACATCGTTTCAAACGAAGTTTTACCATAACATTCTTCTAATTTGTAATTTGGACCCAGTATGGAATTGATTCAATCATGGAATCATGAATAGTCATTGGTTTGTACACATCGTAATCTATATCCCTTTGTTCTATAAATAGAATAGAGATTTTATATATAGTTATAGATCGGTAAATAAAGAATCCAGCTATAAATCGGTAAAGAGTTTTCTGAATAAGTTTTAGCAAGTCCTCTTAATTTAAATTTAAAGAATTTCTATTTAATAATAGATTAAAGGTTAGGGTTAAATATTTTCTTTTTAAATTTCAAAATTTAAAATCGAGAGGATCAAAAACCTTTTTCACAAAAATAGAATAAAAAAAGAATAGAAGGATACATATACGTTAAACATTTCCTCATTTTTTATGTTATTTTGTTTAAGCTGTGTAGTTCAGCAAGATTTCGCTAATCGAATCTTGCCATACATAATAGAATAGAAAGTGAATAAAAGATAATAAAAGATATAAAACACTCCCTCTTAAGTGTTACGTAAATTTACAATTATTTATTAGGGCCAAACACGAAATACTTATTCAAAGAAAATACCTCGGATGGATATATAATTACATATATAATTTTTTTTGTTAATGCAATTGAGGCAGACACAGAAATTTGAATATCTTCGGTTAATATATTCGCCCCCCGGGGTACTACAGGACTAATGGGACATAAGAGAAAAGAAATGGGAATTATGCGGACTGGCTAGGTACAAATCCCAACAAGTCCAAATTAACAAATTAAGTTGCTCCTTTTTTATTTTAGTCTACCTCCTTAGGAGAATTAATCCTATTGACTTTGAATGAATTTCATTAGTACCAAAATAGTTGGAATTAAGAAATCTATATAAAAATTCCTAAAAATTTAGTTTATAGGATAAGAAATAATAGATAGGATCCTTGAAAATCAAAATATTGATAAAATAGAAAATCAATATGGGACGCAATCCTTTTCTAAATAACTAACTTCGCGAAACAAGATTGGATTGGGCATAGGATAAAAAGACCCCCTATTTTAAAATTCCAACTCTTGGAACCCATGTTCACAATTTACCTGGATCAGAAATAGAGTCAATTACATTTGCGTGTCATTTGAACTCGATTCAATTCAGTTTGTGTAAAAAAGATATGATTCATGCATAAAAGATAAAAAAAAAAAGAAAGAAATTCCAGCTAACATTAGACTTTACCCCATTCAAAAAAATCTTTATTCTATTCTAACATAATGAATATGCTCTGGGACGGAAGGATTCGAACCTTCGAATGCCGGGACCAAAACCCGTTGCCTTACCACTTGGCCACGCCCCATTTAGATTTCTATTCGAAACTACTTTCGATAGTACTTTCGATACTACTAAAGTATAATTAATTAAATTATAATTAATTACTATTAGCAATTAATTGTACTATTTAATATTTTTCATTTTAATTAATTTTAATTAATATTTAAAATATTTTATATTTTATAAATCTTAATTAATATTAAATTATTATTTATATTTAATATTTAATTAATTTATAGTTAAATTTATAGTTAAATTTATAGTTATTAATAACTATTATATTTAATTAATATATAGTATTCGTTATTTGTCAACTCCAATCTAATTTATTCTATAGATATTTAGATTATTACTAAGATTTTTTTTTTAATTTTAATATAGAATTAATAGAATTAAACTTAATTTATTGATCATTAGATATAATTCAATTAAGATATTGTATGAAAGTATGATTTCCTCTATTCTCTTTTGAGAATTGGAGGTTTTGATTGGGTGAGTTCAAAAGAAAAGAAGGATTTTTTGTCTACCTAAATTTTCCCTTATATCATATCAATAACTCAATCAAAATGCAATTATCTCCAAGAATAAAATGTCTGTTATGCTTAATATCTTTAGTTTGATCTGTATCTGTCTTAATTCTGCCTTTTATTCAAGTAGTTTTTTCTTCGGAAAATTGCCCGAGGCCTACGCTTTTTTGAACCCAATCGTAGATGTTATGCCAGTCATACCCGTGTTCTTTTTTCTCTTAGCTTTTGTTTGGCAAGCTGCTGTAAGTTTTCGATAAGATCCTTAATCTGAAATCTAAATTATTTAAATTGAAAAATTCTTACAAATTTCCTGGATTTCCTAGCAAGTTCGTGATTTTTTCTAGAAAGAAACTCGGTTCTTGATATCCAAATAGGATATGTGGTAGAAAAATGGAGGATCTATTCTCGTTTTTTTTAATTATCTTGGAGATTGTGTAATGCTTACTCTCAAACTCTTCGTTTACACAGTAGTGATATTTTTTGTTTCTCTCTTCATCTTTGGATTCCTATCTAATGATCCTGGACGTAATCCTGGGCGCGAAGAATAAGGGTTTTTCCTTTCTATTTTCTTCGGATTTTTTGTTTAGATAAAAACAAAGGATTTGCCAAATTTGAAAAAAAAAAATAAATAAATAAAAAAAAGTCATCAAGGGAAGCGGAAAGAGAGGGATTCGAACCCTCGGTACGAATAACTCGTACAACGGATTAGCAATCCGCCGCTTTAGTCCACTCAGCCATCTCTCCTAATTCAAAATTGGGTTAGATTACACATAAAATAAGGAGTATTTCTTTCTCGATTCTATAGATATGTAGAATTTTTATCAATTTTTATCAGTAATTTATTTTCGATAAATAAAGAAAAGGGCTCGAAAGTGCCAAGAATATAAAGAAAAAAAAGTGGCCCCTTCATATTTTGTTCGAAAGACCCTTCTTACTTCTTATTGACACGGGGCCTGGCCTGGTCAGTACCCAGCCGGGCCTCTTTTTGTTTTGTTCCAACTAATTATAGAAAAATAATGATGATTTTTCATTTATCTGATTTGAAAACAAAAATGCTTAATATTATATAAACTTAGTATTATATAAATATATAAATATAAAAAAGTGAATAGGAAATATTTAAGCACAAACAAAAAAAGAAGGAGGACTATTTCCATCCGCGAAAACGGAAAAGAAAGGAGGGTCAATACTCTAAATTTTATTATTTTTTGATGATCCCATCTTATTATACCCCATTTTCCGGTTCGACAAAAGGTCGAGTTGTATACAATAATCGAATTGTAGCGGGTATAGTTTAGTGGTAAAAGTGTGATTCGTTTTTTTACCCCTTTGATAGTTAAAGGGTCGTTGTTTTCGGTTTGATTCGTATTCCGACCAAAAACTTTATTTGCAAAAATAAAAGGATTTACTCCTTTACCTCTCAATCACGGATTCGAGAAAAACTATACATTCTCGTGATTTGTATCCAAGGATCACTTAGAAAGTGAGAAATTGGATTATGAAATTACGAAACATAATTTGGGAATTGGATTAATAGTTCCAATTGAATCAGTATGAGTAAAGGATCCATGGATGAAGATAGAAAGTAGGTTTCTAATCGTAACTAAATCTTCAATTTTTTCTTTACAAATAAAAAATTGAATCAAAATAGCTATTAAATGATGACTCTGGTTTACTAGAGGCATCGACCTGTTTTTTTAGCTCGGTGGAAACAAAATCCCTTTCCTCAGGAACGTCTCAAATAAAAATAGAGAACGAAGTAACTAGAAAGATTGTTAGAATTACTCTCTTCTAGAGGGATCATCTAGAAAGCAATCAGTAGTCAAACAAAAGTTGACATAGATGTTATGGGTAGAATTTTTTTTTGTAATTTTGTTCACATTCATATCCATAAAGGAGCCGAATGAAACCAAAGTTTCATGTTCGGTTTTGAATTAGAGACGTTCAAAATGCTGAATCGACGTCGACTATAACCCCTAGCCTTCCAAGCTAACGATGCGGGTTCGATTCCCGCTACCCGCTTTCTATTCTTTTTTTTTTTTTTCAGCGAAGAGGTGGGGAAAGTCAAAATACGAAAAAAATCGGAATGAAAAGCGTCCATTGTCTAATGGATAGGACAGAGGTCTTCTAAACCTTTGGTATAGGTTCAAATCCTATTGGACGCAAATTTTTTCCATATATCTATTTTTTTATATTTTGATACCACCAAAGACTTTTCGAGTAACTTGAATTTGAGTTAATTTGAGACCCTTAATTACATTACCATTATTACATTACCATTACCTTTTTAAGATAAATTTAAGATAAAAGAAAGTAAGTGATC